CCAACGAAGGGTTGAATCGTATATTTGAACTTGAAAGATAACCTAGAAAGTCAAGGAAATGCTTGGATAATGTTTTTATCCTTTCTGATTGATAACACACATAAAAACGACATTTCCAAAAGAGAGTAAGGTAATAGTTCCATTTATTCAGAATAAAAAACGTCCATTTTGAAGCCAGAATAGATTTTCCTTGATACCTAACATAATGCATACAAATATCTTTGAACATACATGATATGGCTTGAAAATCCTTAGTAAAGACAGTTACAAAATACTCTTTTTTTATTTTTCCATAGAAAATAGTTCGCTCAAAAAAGGTTCCAAAAAATGTTGATCGTAAATGATAGGATTGGTTACGTAAAAAAACAAAAATGGATTCGTATTCACAAACATGAGAATTATATAAGAATAAAAAAAATCTCTGATTTCTTTTTGGAAGGGTGGAAATATATTTATTTTGTAAAAAAAAATGGTTCCAATTACGATTCTCGTGGAAAACGAACCGTAAAAAATGTAAAGAAGAAGAATCTTTCACCCAACAACGAAGAATTAAAACCAATAGTTCAAGATGAACAGGATAAGGTATTAGTATATTTGACACATAATTTAAACGGGAAAATTTATCTTCTAAAAAGGGAAATATGGAATGAATTGATCGTAAATTTTTATATTTGTCTATTTTATTATCTTCAAGAGAAGATACTAAGCCTAGAAAAAGTTTAATTTCCACAATAACCGCTAACTTACCCGATATGATTTGCAAATAAAAATGCTTGTTGTGCCCAAAAAAATCATTTTGGTTATAATCATAAGTAGAAATAAGAAAAGAGTTCTGGTGATACATTCGAGTAATTAATCGTTTCACAATTAGTAACCTAACTTTTTTGTCATAACTTACATTTTCAAACAAACTTGATCGATTGAAACTACAATTATGAGTAAGTGCATAAATATACTCCTGGAAAAAAAGTGGATATAAAAAATAAAAGTCTTGTTTCCGAGTTCGCTCTCGGTCTAAATTTTTTTTGAATTCTTCCATTTTTATTTGAAAGTTTATTTGAACTAAATATTCTTTGGGTTATCAAATAATACATAATACATAGTGCGATACAGTTAAAACAAAGTGTTTGTTTTATTCTTATTCATAATCAGATTCTTATTTTATTTATTTTAGTATAATAATACTAAAATAGTAAGAAAAAGATAAATACCTCGTGATAAACGGACTCGATCCTCTGTTTGTTTTTCCACCCAATCGGTTTCTATTTATTACATTATACGATAACAAGATGATTTAAATATTTTTTCAACGCAATCACTCTTTTGATTTTGTAAAAATAAGGGGAGTCTTTATCAATATGCTCTTTCTTTTACACATATCCACGTATCTACATTATATTATGGATATGGAATAGAAAATAATTAGGAACGTTTATTCTGATAAAACAGGTATGTTCTGGGACGGAAGGGATCGAACCTCCGAATAGCGGGACCAAAACCCGTTGCCTTACCACTTGACTACGCCCCAATTCTTCAACACCAATAAAACTAATATTGGTATTGATTACTTATCAATTATGGTCAAAATAAATTAATAAATTGATTAAATTGTTGCTAAAATTTTAACATGTCTAAATATCGAATAAAACTCAATTCATTGATCATTACATATAATTGAATTAAAATAGTATGTGAAAGTCTAATTTCTTCTATTCTCTTATCCTTTGAGAATAGAAGTTTTTTTGATTGGGTAAATAAAAAAAAATAATTACTTTATTTAATTAAAAACTCAATAAAAATGCAATTATCTTCACAAAAAAATGGTTGTTATATTTACTATTTTTAGTTTGATCTGTCTTAATTTTACTCTTTATTCGAGTCTTTTTTTCTTTTCAAAATTGCCCGAGGCCTACGCTTTTTTAAATCCAATCGTAGATGTTATGCCAGTCATACCTATATTCTTTTTTCTCTTAGCATTTGTTTGGCAAGCTGCTCTAAGTTTTCGATGAGGTCTTTAATTTAATAATGTACTAAAAAAAATTCTAACACTTGATAAGATCAGATAAGTCTTACAGTATGAATCCTAAATTCAAACATTGAAATTCGTGTATAGACACGATAACTCCGTTCTGGGGACCTTTTTCCAATTTAATACTTTTGTATATTTGTAATTTTTATATAATTATAATTATATAATATATAGTATAGTCATATAGATATAGTTGTTATAATTAAGGATATAAGGTTAAAATCAACTAATTAATAAAAAATTCTTAGTACAAGTAAATTTTTCAGATCATTTTATTTTTTATTTCTAGAAACATCGCTTTATTTCATAATATCAAACAAATATAGGATATGTGATATAAAAACGGAGAATATATTCCCTTTTTTTTTTCAAAAAAACAATCGTGGAGATTGTGTAATGCTTACTCTTAAACTATTTGTTTACACAGTAGTGATATTCTTTGTTTCTCTCTTCATCTTCGGATTTTTGTCT